GAGCTCCACGTATTCTTGTACAGTCAAAAGGGGATCGATTCCGTAAAAGATGAGATCAGTAAATGGGAATTCACTGAAATTGAATCTTTGTGAGATCGTCAATAGTGTACCAAGGGTGTCTTTAGAGTATACTGAATCAGTATAGCTATCCTTCTTCTGACACAGCAACGCAATTTCACAATTAGTATCGAAATGTAGTGCTAAATAATTTCTTTTTTCTTTTATTGTTGCCTGTCGATGTAGAATTATATACCATTCAATTGAATAGAAAATTTTTCAAATTCCGGTAGTAGTATAAGGGTTATCCCCATTATTGGCTTGGGATTAGAAACTGAAGATCAGATAAAATGTGAATCCGACGGGTTGCTTTCAAATAATTCGCGAGGGAGATTCACATATTACCTTCTCCTACAATTCAATTCAATGCGAAATTTAGAAATATTCTTTCTTTTTGTGTTTGTAGAAGATGTTTTTTGTTGGAACCCCCCCCCTTTTTTTTTCATTTTTAAGGAATTGGTTAGTTGTCCAGTAACAAATAAGACTAGCCAATAGTCTTCGATGAAAGAAAGAGAACAAACAAGGAATAAAATAATAAATATTCTCGATGGACGCATTGTTGTATTATAGACCCCAAGGGTCCTTCTTTATTGATCTAATTTAATTCTAAGGGCGGGGCTTTCTGATTTTAAATATGTAAAGACAAAATAGATAAGTTTCGCACGATTAAATCATGCGAAACTTTCTTCTCATTAGAGATATTAATGCGAATGAACCTACTACTGACTCTAATGAGTTCAAATTCAAGTAAGTAATAAAGTTAAAGGAAAGGGCATTCTATTCTATTAGAATAGAAGGTCACTCTTTATTCGAAAATACACAATGTATTCGATACAATAATAAAAAAAAAAAGATCAAAAAAAAATAAAAATAGAAATGATTTTCCAATTTGAAAGCTATTCCGTTTTCTTTTTTGAATGAAGTTACACAACACAATTTTTTCTTATTTAAGATTTTGATTATTAATTAGAATATTAGTACAGGAATATTCCTTTTTAAGAGTTGCACAACGAATCCTGTTGATTCGGAATCACGGGATGCTTAGATATCACAGATGATGAATTGATTTCTTACCTATGTCACTCCATTTTTGTTATTACTGTCTATAATGATTGATGGATCAAAAACTTTCAATTGAAAGAATAAGTTCCATTGGTATTTTTGCTGATTCTTGTTTGTATCTTTCAAAATTAGAAATTTAGGGAAGTGCTTTATAAACAAACATATGTATAAAAATAACATATTTCATTTAGCCTCTTTATGCCTACTATAACTAGTTATTTCGGTTTTCTACTAGCGGTTTTAACTATAACTTCCGCTCTATTTATCGGGTTGAGCAAGATACGACTTATTTGAAATTAATTGAACGAAAAATTCATAAAAAAAACGAAATCTTTCTGTGTTATTCCATATATTCTCTAGTTTCTTACCGTGCCAATTTCCAATTCTTGGTCATTGAGATTCATGGTCAATACGAATTAAAATTTAAGAATAGATATTCCCTCTCCTTTTCCTCTTTCAAACAAATTGAAATGATTGAAGTTTTTCTATTTGGAATTGTCTTAGGTCTAATTCCTATTACTTTGGCTGGATTATTTGTAACTGCATATTTACAATACAGACGTGGTGATCAGTTGGACCTTTGATTAATTAATATCTCTTTTTTTGATTGACCCCCCACTTGCTTTAATTTTCAATTTTAATACATAGGAGGTCAAATTTAGATTCCTGTTCAATTATTTCAGTGTTATTTTCGACCTAAGAATAACAAGAATGGAATCACGCCCTGTAGGATTTGAACCTACGACATCGGGTTTTGGAGACCCACGTTCTACCGAACTGAACTAAGAGCGCTTTATTCTCACACTAAAAATCTTGTAACCCTAATCCATTTTTGCATGCATATACTATTCTATAGAAGAGAGTCAAATTAAAGATTGATCATGTTCTGGATGCCCAATTTTATTTAATCGATTTCAATTGATCCCTCGTTACGATTACTGCTCATAAGATAAGCAATAGGTAGGGATGACAGGATTTGAACCCGTGACATTTTGTACCCAAAACAAACGCGCTACCAAGCTGCGCTACATCCCTTTCAATTGGTCTACAGTGTCATTGTAGAGAATCCCTGTATTGTTTTCCACATCTTTATTTCCTCCATTCATATACAAAAATTATCTTGTGATTTCTTCTTTTTGATCTCATATATTATATATAACTATAACGTATTCATATAACATATAATTTATTATAGTAAAAGACTTATATACGTTACGTATAATGAAACCCGCTGTAAAAAAAATGAATATTTTTCGTGAATGCTGGGACAGAAAAGGGCGTATTTTTTTTTTTAAGAAAAGGAATATTCTACTGAATCATTGTACATTTCAATTTTAATTAGGGATTCCGCGGACAAATACAAGCGATCATTAACTACATATACGTCTGATCATATATGTATTACAAATTAAAATAAAGAGGGAGGATTTAAAATAAAATGCGAGATCTAAAAACATATCTCTCCGTGGCACCGGTAGTAAGTACCATATGGTTCGGGTTTTTAGCAGGTCTATTGATAGAGATCAATCGTTTATTCCCGGATGCGTTGATATTCCCCTTTTTTTCATTCTAGTTAGTTACATGGGAAGGGGTGAAGAAGATTAGAGATATAATAAAATATCTGTGACTAATCCCTCCCCTTCCGTTCTTTTCATTTTAGAATTTTTAAAATTCTAATAAGTTCGAAAAGAGAAAGAATAAAAGTGGATTCAACTTCAGTGAAACTCGTAACTCAGGCCGGGGCTCGAATTCAAATTTTATTTTAATTAATATGATAAGAGAATGAGAACGTAAATGGAAATTGATGGGTAGGTCAACAATATCATACAAAATAAAATACTTAAATGAAAAACGAAATACTATACTGGGATTCTAAATATAGTTAGAAATTATTGTATTACTTATTATTACTATCTTGATTGCAACTAAATCTTTCATAATTTGATTTCGAGTTAGCAACTTCTATCTTTTTTCGTTCCTTTCTTCTCTTTGGATCGGAAAATAGAATAGTTGAGTGAATCAAAAATACAAAGGAGGTTCATGGCCAAGGGTAAAGATGTTCGAGTAACAGTCTTTTTGGAATGTACCAATTGTGCTGTTCGAAATGGTGCTAATAAGGAATCAATGAATATTGGTATTTCCAGATATATTACTCAAAAGAATCGACACAATACGCCTAGTCGATTGGAATTGAGAAAATTCTGTCCCTTTTGTTACAAACATACAATTCATGGGGAGATAAAGAAATAGATCGAACCGATCGCGATCGCCCGTATGTCACCCTTCCAAGGAAGATGAAAAATGACATATATTATATATACCATATATTTAAAGATAAACAAACCAAAAAAAAATACCCGACGAAATAAAATAGGATTTTCGGGATAAGGAATAAACAAATCATGGATAAATCCAAGCGACTCTATTTTAAATCCAAGCGATCTTTTCGTAGGCGTTTGCCCCCGATCCAGTCGGGGGATCGAATTGATTATAGAAACATGAGTTTAATTAGTCGATTTATTAGTGAACAAGGAAAAATATTATCTAGACGGGTGAATAGATTAAACTTAAAACAACAACGATTAATTACTAGTGCTATAAAGCAAGCTCGTATTTTATCTTTGTTACCTTTTCTTAATAATGAGAAACAATTTGAAAGAGGTGAGTCGACCGCTAGAACTACGGGTCTTAGAATCAAAAATAGATAGGCTACTCTTCACTTGAATCAAAATTCCATTCCAATACGAACTCAAAGGCAGATTGATGTTTTGTTCGAAAAATTCGCGAATCCAAATTTTATTATTTTATTGTCGTGTCATAAGAAAAAAAAAAGAATTGGGGAAAAAGAATCAATCTTTTTTTATTGAACGTCTTGTTTGTTCATTTTGCCAACTTTATTATATTATTCTATTTTATCATACTAATTTCTATTCTACCTTCCCGGAGTTAATTCTCCAGTGCACTCCATTAAAATGGAAAACATTCCTATGGAGTCCTTCCAATCTGCTTATTTTAGAATCTCATTGGAAATCGTATAAAGACAATTTCTATTTAATATAGCTATTTGCGCAAGGATTTTACGATTAAGAAGCAATTGCCCCTTGTAAAGATTTTTTATTAAAATATTATAACTATAGTATATGCAATTCCCGCGAATTGCTGCATTTATACGAGTGATCCACAAACGGCGAAAATCTCTCTTTTGCCTACCTCTATCCCGATAAGCCGAAAACAGAGCTCTTATTTTCTGTTGGGTAATAGTTCGAGTAAGTCTTGAATGAGCCCCTCGAAAGCTTGATGCAAATAAACGAATTTTTGTTCTACGTCTCCGAGCTATATATCCTCGTTTAATTCTGGTCATTGAATAAATGAAACTTTGATGAATAACTAATTGATTTCCTTTCTTTCAGTTATTCCTTTCCCCTTTACTAGTTTATTAATAACAAAACGGATTCTTCCAATGTATAAAATAAAAACTCCAATGGCTTTTGCTACTATAACCTTCCCGACCACGATTTGTTCTTTTTTTTTTCTAGGCATTTCACCTCGAAATAAGAAATTGTGTTGATACTAAATAATAAAAAAAGCATATTAAATAAAAACAAAAAAGTAGTAAATATAAATGAATAAAATAGTGGGTTCCATCGTTTCTATGGTTACTTCTTAAACGGCGAGGTCCCTTCTATACACCGGAGCCCCTTCTTTCATTTAATCAATGCTATTGTTAACTTGTACAGTTCACGCTCTTTGGCTCTACCCATGAATTATTCAGTAATCAGTCTTTCACAACTAGATCTACCTATACAGTAACGGTATTTAATTATGAAGTGAAGATTAGCTGTGTAGCTGACCCTCTTAGTCCGTTGTTGCAAGAGAAAGGGCATAATCTTTCTGCCTTTTAAATAGGATTTCCCCCGCTTAATGGATAAACATTTGCTACCAATGGGAAATTCTTTATCATCTTAAATTTAAAATTGAGACAATTGGATTTACACCAATAGAAACCATAAATTTTGATACACAATAGAAGGATATGATAAATACTTTTTAGATAGTGAATGGAGTTCTTCCATTTTATCCCATTTACTGGTACTGATCACTGATACTGGAAAAATGGGTTCTTTTATTTTGTCCCAGTCCATGCTCTGAACGAGTCACACATACACCCTAGTACATGTTCCTCGTCGCTGAGGGCATCCCCCAAGGGCGGGGGATTTCGTGACATTTCTGATTGGCTGTCGTGTCTTTCTAATAAGTTGTTTAATAGTTGGCATCTTGACTCGTATACATAATGAGCTGGTTTAGATCGATCCTAACCGGCCGATTAGGAATTAGTTCTATATTAATAGATTAATTAATAGAATACTATATCAAACCCGGTAAGAAGATAAAATTTCAAATGGCGTATTTGCACGAAATCCCTCTTATTTTTTATTCTACCGCTACAAGATCAACAATTCCATGAGCTTGGGCTTCTGTTGCTGACATAAAAGCATCTCTTTCCATGTCTTCGGATACAACCCATAAGGGTTTGCCCGTTCTTTGTACATAAACCCTTGTGATGGTTTCGCGTAGCTTTAGCAGTTCTTCCGCTTCCAGGATAAATTCTCCTGTTTGTGCCTCATAAAAAGAACTAGCAGGTTGATGGATCATTACCCTGATTCTATAACCTAATAAATGGTTCTTCTATCTTGAAGATAAATCAAAGAGAAGAAATTAAATAAAGTAAAGAATAATAATACGAAAAACAAAAGATAGAATTGAACAACCGTACAGGCATCTTTTGCGCATTGCATACGGCTATACAATGGAATTTACTTTTTACCTTTCATCGAAGAGACATAAAATAAAATATAGGGTCTATCAGACCCAGATCGGTAAATAATCCAATAACCATCCTTCATTTTATTTTATTTTGGAATAGTTAAAAAATACTATGATGGCTCCGTTGCTTTATATATTTATTTAGTCTGTTACTCAGCAATCCCAAAGTTTCTCTTTTTTTGTATTCTTTCATAAGATAAATATTGTTATTAGCTTTCTGGTGTGAAAACAAAAAAGTTTGTGACGCTGCAATAGGCTTCCGATAGATCAGATAAAATCGGAAATGCCCTTTATCCCATACTACTCTTTCGATATATAATCTAATGATTTTTGAAAAAAAAAAAAATAAAAAAAAAAAAGATTTCTCATATCGAATTCAAAATGCCATGCTATTATTACTTAATAGTCATATTTCATATGGCGAAGGCATAGTCTTCTTTTTTCTCTCTCAAATAGAAAACTCATTGGCGCCGAGCATGAGGGAATGCTAGACGTTTGGTAATTTCTCCTCCGACCAGAATAAAAGATCCCATTGAAGCGGCTAATCCCATGCATATTGTCTGTACATCTGGTCGTACAAATTGCATAGTATCATAAATAGCTACTCCGGGTATTACCCACCCCCCCGGAGAGTTTATAAAAAAATACAGATCTTTGGTATCATCCTCTAGACTGAGATATACCATAAGACCAATAAGTTGATTCGAGATCTCGCTATCAACCTCTTGGCCTAAAAAAAGTAATCTTTCTCGATAAAGTCGGTTGATTAGGATATAATTGTATCCTTAGGAACCGTACGCGCACCTTTTGATGCATACGGTTTACCAAAAATCGCGAAAAAAAAAGAATCAATGTGTAGATTACAGCCCGCATTCTTTTTTCATAGCGGGCTCCTTCGAACTTCTAACAAAGGATTTTTTTCTTCCATTTTTCAAGAAAGATTAGGTTTGGCCTGTTTACTTTACCTATATATAAAATATATATATATATATAAATTAAATCATTTACTAAACTTATCGAACAAACTTCTCATTGATGTATTGTTTCATCGAGATCGAATCCAAATCACGATGCCATTTTCTTGTTCCTGAACGGGTTTCTTCCATTTTTTTAGGTTTATGCCTCTACTCCGAGTAAAGATAGGCCCGATTTTTATTTGCACATATAGGGCAAATGCCCCAATACCACGTCTTTTGCTATGGCTTTTTTTTTTCAATTTATTTCATGTCTTCCGCTAAATATTCAATGTATTCATTATATGACTCGATTGATTAAACAGTTTGAGATCGCTCCTGTTTCTATTATAAATAGAATCAAATATGTATTTATAAATATAATATGATATGATAAAAGTAGTAATTCATAGATATATTACCAATTGGGTTTTTTCTAAACGGAGCCTGGATACTTCATTTTATTGGTCCAATCGAGCCAACCATAAATTATTCTAAACCATAAATTATTCTAATTGATAATATTAATCTGGATACCCCTCCCCAAAAATAAATATAATTTAATTGCATTTCACGCTCCAAATTTTTGATGATTCAATCAATCTTTTTTGGGCGAAAGGGAGGATATCTCGATCAGGGGAGAGAATGGGGAAATCCCATGTGACCCAATATATCTGACAAGTCGCACTATATGTCAACCCAAGACGCATCTTCCTCTCCAGGACTTCGAAAAGGTACTTTTGGAACACCAATAGGCATTAAATGAAAGAAAAAAAGAATTAAGTACTATATCTTACTTTGATGTGGAAGCGTAACAACGGGTTTATTGTCTTAATAAGATTATCCTTTCTCATAGTTTATACATAAATGAAATTGAATAAGTTCATAACATAAAAAAAGAAAACCAAATGATTATGACTAACTAAAGGAAAATTTTTACGAAACGAGTGGGTCTTTTGAATGATATGAACAAATATGTATGTCTTCACTCATAGAAAATGAAAGTGGGATCAATCCCCCCTACCATTGCGTATTGGTACTTATCGGGTATAGAATAGATCTGCTTCTTTTTGTTCCTCCAAACAGAATTCGTCTATTATTACTAAAAGAATAGAACAAATATTAATTCTTTCCTCGAGATAATCTACTGAAAGGGGGGGTCCCGAGCATAGTTTTTTTTTCCATCCAATGCAATAAAGTTACATAGTGTCTATTATTCGTTGAGAAAGGGGTATTTCCATGGGTTTGCCTTGGTATCGTGTTCATACCGTCGTATTGAATGATCCGGGTCGTTTGATTTCTGTCCATATAATGCATACAGCTCTAGTTGCTGGTTGGGCCGGTTCGATGGCTCTATACGAACTAGCGGTTTTTGATCCCTCTGACCCTGTTCTTGATCCAATGTGGAGACAAGGTATGTTTGTTATACCCTTCATGACTCGTTTAGGAATAACCAATTCGTGGGGCGGTTGGAGTATCACAGGAGGTACTATAACGAATCCGGGTATTTGGAGTTACGAAGGTGTGGCGGGGGCACATATTGTGTTTTCCGGCTTGTGTTTTTTGGCAGCTATTTGGCATTGGGTGTACTGGGATCTAGAAATATTTTCTGATGAACGTACAGGAAAACCTTCTTTAGATTTACCTAAGATTTTTGGAATTCATTTATTTCTTTCAGGGTTGGCTTGTTTTGGGTTTGGCGCATTTCATGTAACGGGGTTGTATGGCCCTGGAATATGGGTGTCCGATCCTTATGGACTAACCGGAAGGGTACAATCTGTAAATCCAGCGTGGGGTGTGGACGGTTTTGATCCTTTTGTTCCGGGCGGAATAGCCTCTCATCATATTGCAGCAGGGACATTGGGCATATTAGCCGGCCTATTCCATCTTAGTGTCCGTCCGCCCCAACGTCTATACAAAGGATTACGTATGGGAAATATTGAAACCGTCCTTTCCAGCAGTATCGCTGCTGTTTTTTTTGCCGCTTTTGTTGTTGCTGGAACTATGTGGTATGGTTCAGCAACTACCCCGATTGAATTATTTGGTCCCACTCGTTATCAATGGGATCAGGGATACTTCCAGCAAGAAATATATCGAAGAATTGGTGCTGGGCTATCCGAAAATCAAAGTTTATCAGAAGCTTGGTCTAAAATTCCTGAAAAATTAGCCTTTTATGATTACATTGGTAATAATCCGGCAAAGGGGGGATTGTTCAGAGCGGGCTCAATGGACAACGGGGATGGAATAGCTGTTGGGTGGTTAGGACACCCTATCTTTAGAGATAAAGAAGGGCGTGAACTTTTTGTACGTCGTATGCCTACTTTTTTTGAAACATTTCCGGTTGTTTTGGTAGATGGAGACGGAATTGTTAGAGCCGATGTTCCTTTTAGAAGGGCAGAGTCGAAGTATAGTGTCGAACAAGTAGGTGTAACTGTGGAGTTCTATGGTGGCGAACTGAATGGAGTCAGTTATAGTGATCCTGCTACTGTGAAAAAATATGCTAGACGCGCTCAATTGGGCGAAATTTTTGAATTAGATCGTGCTACTTTGAAATCCGATGGTGTTTTTCGTAGCAGTCCAAGGGGTTGGTTTACTTTTGGACATGCTTCGTTTGCTCTGCTCTTCTTCTTCGGACACATTTGGCATGGTGCTAGAACCTTGTTCCGAGATGTTTTTGCCGGTATTGACCCAGATTTGGATGCTCAAGTAGAATTTGGAGCATTCCAAAAACTTGGGGATCCGACTACAAGAAGACAAGTAGTTTGATACAAGATTGATTTCTTATCTTTTTTTGATTTAACATAAACAGGGTACCGGATAAATCTGGATTTGAATCGTTGCCTTTTCTTTGACTCTTTCTCTTTAGTTATTCGGGAGACGCTCCAAAATAAACAGGCATGGAAGCTATAATTGTAAACCACAATCGAATCTATGGAAGCATTGGTTTATACATTCCTCTTAGTCTCGACTCTAGGAATAATATTTTTCGCTATCTTTTTTCGGGAACCGCCTAAAGTTCCAACTAAAAAGATGAAATGATTTTTGATTATCTCAATTGAAGTAATGAGCCTCCCAATATTGGGAGACTCATTACTTCAACTAGTCTCCGTGTTCCTCGAATGGATCTCTTAGTTGTTGAGAGGGTTGCCCAAAAGCAGTATATAAGGCGTACCCAGTAAAACTTACAAGTAAACCAGATATAGAGATGGCAACTAAGGTTGCTGTTTCCATTATTATATAAGTTTAAGACCACAACGGATCTATGATAAGATCATTTATTTACAATATAATGGTATACAAAGTCAACGGCTCTCAATGAATACAAAAATAGGATTTATGGCTACACAAACCATTGAGAATAGTTCTAGATCTGGTCCAAGACGAACTAGTGTAGGGAATTTATTGAAACCATTGAATTCGGAATATGGTAAAGTAGCTCCGGGTTGGGGAACTACTCCTTTGATGGGTATCGCAATGGCTCTATTTGCGATATTCCTATCTATTATTTTGGAGATTTATAATTCTTCCATTTTACTGGACGGAATTTTAATGAATTAGATTCACAAGAACTACTAAATAGCTTTTCACTACAAAGTGAAGCAGTTAGGTCTTTTTTAGCCCATTCTTTTTTTTGGTAGTTTGACCGTGGAATTTCTTTGTTTCTGTATTTCCGGAATATGAGTGTGTGACTTGTTATAATTGATCCTATGGATACTACAGAGAGCGGTTCTGTCATCTTGATACAGATGGTTTTACCTCGTCGGATATTCATTATAGTATCCGGAACGCGCGGAATATAGGAAATAGATTACAAACTATTATAACTATGATTCATATTTAATATTAAGACCTCGCGGGCCGGACTCCAAAAAAAAGAGTGAATCAAAAAAGAGTTAAAAAAAAGAGGGTTAGAAGTGTGATAAATCGAAAGATTTTTATTCTTTTTCCCGTTTATGCTTATTTTAATTAAGGGACAAACCTTTCTTTGGATTTTTATTCAGTATATCTATTCATTGAATAAGTGATGATCCAATGATTCTTACTCAGGTAATTTTTGGACTTAGTTTGAAGGTTTTCTTGAATCATCGTGGTTGTAGTATGAATCTGAGGTTTTAATCGATTCATAGGGTCTTAACAAGAGAATTCCTATCAATAATAAAGAAAACAGAAGTAAAACCGCATTACACACAAATAATAATAAAAAATCAAAGAAAATCAAAAAATAGGTGAATAGAGGATTCAAGAGGCCTGATCAACATAAAGACGAATGAGCCAACTTGATATTTTGGCATTATAACCACAAAGAAGAGCTTTCAGATTTTTATTCTTTCGTATCTTCAGAGAAAGGGTGAATCATAGGATTAAAGAAGTTTCAAACTTTTTATTACACATATCCGTTATAGCCAGTATTTTGGTGTTTCTGTTTGAGCCGTACGAGATGAAATTCTCATATACGGTTCTCGGAGGGGGAGTTCCCTGGATTTACCTATCTCAATAAAGTCTATGATTGGTTCGAAGAACGTCTTGAGATTCAGGCGATTGCAGATGATATAACTAGTAAATACGTTCCTCCCCATGTCAACATATTTTATTGTTTAGGCGGAATTACGCTTACTTGTTTTTTAGTACAAGTAGCTACGGGATTTGCTATGACTTTTTACTATCGCCCGACCGTTACTGAGGCTTTTGCTTCTGTTCAATATATAATGACTGAGGCTAACTTTGGTTGGTTAATCCGATCAGTTCATCGATGGTCGGCAAGTATGATGGTCCTAATGATGATCCTGCACGTATTTCGTGTGTATCTCACCGGTGGCTTTAAAAAACCTCGCGAATTGACTTGGGTTACAGGTGTAGTTCTGGCTGTATTGACCGCATCTTTTGGCGTGACTGGTTATTCCTTACCTCGGGACCAAATTGGTTATTGGGCAGTCAAAATTGTAACAGGCGTACCGGAAGCTATTCCTGTAATAGGATCGCCTTTGGTAGAGTTATTACGCGGAAGTGCTAGTGTAGGACAATCCACTCTGACCCGTTTTTATAGTTTACACACTTTTGTATTACCTCTGCTTACTGCCGTATTTATGTTAATGCACTTCCCAATGATACGTAAGCAAGGCATTTCGGGTCCTTTATAAAGAATAAATAATATAGATCATAGATATTTGTAATCAGTCATTTATCACTTCACTCAGGGTAGAAACGATAGGATTTCATTGCTATAAATATGGATTATTGAAAAGAATAAAACATGTATTTGGATATTTCCCTTCAACCCCCCAAAAATTGTATTATTTATTTGACACTAATGGTTGAAGGGAATTCTCTGAAGAGAAAATGGATTATGGGAGTGTGTGACTTGAACTATTGATTAGTCCGTGCAGATATATGCCTTATCTGCCACATTTGTTTGAATTCACAACTAAATGTGTCTTTGTTCCAACTACCACGTAAGCCCCATACAGAGGATAGGCTGGTTCACTTGAAGAGAATCTTTTCTATGATCAGACTTGATCATGTCTCATGTCATTCATGAACAGGCTCCGTAAGATCCAGTAGAATAGGTGATGCGTCATAATCCAGATTATTATGTTTTATCTATTT